ATAGGCTAGGTTTATAGAATAAATGTTATGCCTAAAAAGTTTATAAAGTACAGAAGGGATGAGATCTGACCTAAGAGGAGGTAAGGATCCTCCACAGGAAGGGACCCTACTCAGGTGAGGATTATGAAAATTGCGTATTGGACTGTGCAGATAAGCTTGAAGAAAGCCATATTGTAACGCTTACTCCCTTTTCTTAAGGGTAGGATTAAAAGGATTAAAATTCTCATAAGCAATGCAAGCACCCCCCCTAACTTTCTAGGGATCGAACGAAGAATAGCGTAAGCAAATAAAAAGTATCACTCAGGTTGGATGTGGGCAGGGGTCACTAGAGGGTTGGATTCTGTAAAATTATCTGGGTCTATGAATAAGAAAGGTCTACAAGAAATAACCAGGAAGAAGGCAAAAAGTATTAGAACTAGGCCTAAAATGTCTTTAACACTGAAAAAGGGATGAAATTCTACTTTATCCCTATTTAGCATCATCCCCAAGGGATTCCTCCTTCCCTTCTCATGAAGAAAAAGAAGGTGTAAAATTACTAATACTACTCCCCCAAAGGGGAGTAGGAAATGGAGGGCAAAGAATCGGGATAATGTGGGGGCTCTTACTGAAAACCCCCCTCATACCCACTCGACAAGCCTAGGTCCTAGGTAAGGAATGGCTGAGATCAGGTTAGTAATAACAGTGGCTCCTCAATAAGACATCTGGCCTCAGGGTAGGACATAGCCTAAAAAAGCAACTCCTATAAAAAGGAGGAATAAAGTAACCCCAGCCCTTCATACCAAGGGGAAAAAGAAACTCTTATAAATTAATCCTCGAGCAATGTGGAGGTAGGTGCAGATAAAAAACAAAGTAGCTCCATTAGCGTGGGCATATCGGATTACCCACCCTCTATTGACATCGTTATTAATATGGACTACCCTGCTAAAGGCTTCTAAGACTCTAGGGGAGTAATGCATAGCTAAAAATAGACCAGTTATAATTTGCACTCTTAAACATGCTCCCAGAAGGGAGCCAAAGTTCCACATATACGTAATCCTTAGGGGTGTGGGGAGCTTTAAGAAATTGTTTCGCATAAGTCCCGGCTATAAGCGTTGCTAAATTTGCAATTTAACTGTTTTTTGTAAACTACAAGACCAAGGCATGCTAATTCTCTTAGCCCCCCCCAAGTGCAAGTTGGGTTGATCTATGCCCCGAAACCACCCTTTGGGGGTCCTCCTCAGTGTAAGTGAAGAATTCGAATAAACTATAGTCTCAGATAGAAAAATCTATTTATTTTTGATTCCACACATCAACGTTTTATTTAAACTACTACCTGGGCGAGCCCGGGGGATTCCTGATTTACAAGATCAATGTTTTAAATCACTTAAACTACTAACCCATATTTTTGATCCTCAGTATGCACAAATGTAAAGAAACAGTCATACCACGTCTACAAAGTGCCAATACCAAATCCTCATTTCTAACCCCAAGTGATGAGATGAAGAAAACTCTGAACGAAGAAGACGACTCAGACTGACGAAAAGTATAATGGACCCTAGGAAAACATGAAAGCCATGGAATCCGGTGGCTAAGTAGAAAATTGATCCATATACTCTATCGTTCATACCAAAAGTTGTCTCTTGGTACTCCTTAATCTGAAAGACTAAAAATAAGGCCCCTAGAAGAACAGTAATCCCCAGAGAAAGAGAAGTTCTTGATTTTTTGCCTAAAAGGATAGAGTGATGCCTTCACGTTGCTCTAATTCTTGAAGACAGAAGAAGGATAGACCCTAGAAGGGGTACACCCATAGGATTTACCGGGTGGATGCCCTTAGGAGGCCATGAATTGGTATCTACATGGGGGGAAACGCTGTAGTACCCTAAAGCTCAAAAAAAGGCAAAAAAAAACAGAACTTCAGAAAAGATAAATAACACCATTCCTAATTTTAAAGTTCTTTGTACTTTTAAGGTATGAGCTCCCTGGTATAACCCTTCTCTCACGATATCCCGCAGCCACCCCCATAGGCAAAGGCAGAAAAAGGCCAACATGAATCTAGAGGTTTCCAAGTTTAGGCTGCCTAACCTCAACTCCAAGATTACGTTTGTTACTCCTATTAGGATAGCCAGTGCCGTTAAAAGTGGTCAAGGTCTAAAGTCCACTAAGTGATAGCTAAATCAGCCCCGTCTTAACATCAGTTAGCTCTTTTATAAGCTCTTATAGTTTAACTAAAAAATATCTCTCTTTCAAGGAGATGAACCCTTAAGGGTGAGAGTTAGAAGAAAAAAATTTTTCTCACCAAGATACCTCCTAAGAGGGGGTATGCATGGCTAGTGAATAAAATAATTTCCTTTACCTTTAGCTTAGGCGGAAGTGGCTGTGAGAGTCTAAGCCCATGATTTAGAGTGATGTACAGGTATAGAGAGTATAGTGCAGACAGGAAGAAATAGAAGAATAAGAAAAGGAATCTTAACCCTCCCTTTTTGATAACAGACAAGGAAATTGATATTTCTCTTATACACCCTAGAGAGGGTGGAAATCTCATATTTAATATGCATATAATTGCTAGGAATGCCGAAAATAGGGGTAGGGTAGAAATAGCCCCTTTGTTCATAACCAGGGATCGTCTGCTTCTACGCAAATAAAGACAGTCTACCAGAAAGAATAAGCAAGAAGAGACTAGGCCGTGAGAGATTATCAGGGCCAGGCCCCCCCCATCTCTAGTTAAGTTTCAGATGAATAGACCTAGGGCCAGGAATCTTATATGTCTCACAGAGGAGTAAGCCACCACAGTTTTTATATCAGGATGGGCTAAACATATTAACCTGACTCACACTATGCCGACTAAAGCTACACTTTCAATTATATGTTCTCAAAAAGAAGGAGAAATTAAAGATTGAAAGCGAATGACTCCATAGCCCCCTATTTTTAGAAGTACTCCAGCCAAAATTATTCTCCCTGCCAGGGGGGCTTCTACATGAGCTTTAGGGAGCCAAAAATGGGCATATGTTAGGGGTAATTTTGCAATAAAAGCGGCAAACAACAAGAGAAATATCCACCCCCCCTTCCCTCAAAGGGGAGGAGTGTTTATGAAGATATCGGAGGGCATGATAGATATACTTACTATCACTGTAAGCAGTGCTATAGAGGGCACTGAGGTGAAAAAAAAAAATCTCATGAAGGCCCTGACTCGTTCAGGCTGCTTCCCCCACCCCCTAATAAGGCCCATAGTGGGGAGAAGGGAGAACTCGAAAGCAATAAAGAAGAAGAGAGGTCTAGAAGTAGAAAAAAGAAAAACCAGGGACAGCAGGAGAATTAAGATTAGTAAGGATCTGAGAATTTTTTTTTTTAACTCCTTACTAAACTGTCTGTTCGTGCATAGCATTAAAGCGGAAATTCACAATGATAGCATGCACAGATTTCCAGAGATTTTATCTGTTATAAGGGTAAGCCTGGAAGGGGCATATATTTCTCATCTAAGGAAAACGCAAGGAATGCAGGCCACCCTCCCAATAAACAAAATTTCTGCCAGCCACATTTCGCATATGAAAAAACACGGCATCGTGAATAGAGAAAATACTAGTATCTTAAGAGTCCGGGGGAGGGAAATCCCGCTCCTTGGCTCCATCGGGCTAAGCCAACATAAATTCCCAGAGCTATCACCCTTTCGCATACTAGAAGGGAAATGAATCATACCAAAGCTGGCCTTCTTCTAAATCAAAGGTACTGGGGAGACAGCATCACTAGCCCAAGGACAGTTAGCATTAATATCTCCATGGTTATTATGATAACCAATATTCTTTTTTCCCTTAAGACTTTGACTAAACATGATACTAAAATGATAGCTAGAAGAAACCTAGGAGATATCATGCTTGATGCGTAGCAAGGTGCCTGATAAAAGGACTCCGTTGATGTTGGAGGAATGGGGTAATCCCCTCTTGCTAGTTTAAATCCACAAAAAATGGAACTAGGAGAGCGATGCAAATCGGTTGAATCTTCCTGTGCCTCACTGTCTGTTTTATGGCTTTGATCTTACTTTCAGGGCACACAGTATTAATTCTAGAGTGAGAGATACTAGAGATTTTCACTTCCTCTTTCTCTCTTTGTGTAGTAATGGACATTTTTTCCATGGCTCTATTGGCAACAGTGAGAATTATCTTTACAAGTGTGTATTTTTTTACCTTAGCTTATCTAGAAGAAGAAGTATATCTATGACGATTTTTGTGAATTCTATCCTTCTTTGTTGCAAGGATATTTTTCTTAGTTCTGGGAGGTAATCTTTTTACTTCCTTGATCGGCTGAGATGGTTTGGGTATTACTTCTACATTTCTTATTATGTTTTACAGATCGTTTAGGGCCATAAAAGCTAGTATTCTAACCTTTTCTATTAACCGCTTAGGAGACTGCTTCTTTATTCTCTCCATCGTAAACTTGAGAACTATTAGCTTAATAAGAGACGTTTGTTGGTCGATAAGCAGGACTGTCAGGTTTATGGTGGTGGTACTGTGCATCACCAAGAGAGCCCAAGTTCCATTCTCCTCTTGACTCCCTGAGGCCATAGAGGCCCCCACTCCGGTATCTGCGCTAGTTCACTCTTCGACTTTGGTGACAGCAGGCATTTACCTTCTTCTTCGTTACGAAACTCTCTGGAGTTCTCCGTCTCTTTTGTCTACGCTCTTCTTTCTATCTACGGTTACATTTTTTTTAGCGAGTATGGCAGGGGTAGTGGAAAATGATTTAAAGAAGATCATTGCCCTTTCTACTCTGAGTCAGTTAGGATTTATTATGTGTAGAGTTTCTCTGGGCCTAGGCGTACAGGGGTTTTTCCACCTTATTGCCCATGCTTATTTTAAGGCTTTAATATTCATGGCAGCTGGCCACATCATCCACCACTCTAGCAGATGACAAGACATCCGCCTAATCTCTCTCAGTCCCTCCTCCTCTCCTGTTGTTACCAAACTATTCCTAGGGGCCTCTTGAGCTCTGTGCGGTCTACCGTTTATGGCAGGATTCTTCTCCAAGGATGCTATCTTGGACAACTTCTACTCTAGAAATTATAGGGAGGTTACGCTGATTATGCTACTATGCTCAATGCTAGGGACTATATTCTACACTGCTCGTTTGACGTGATTTCTAAACATTAGACCCTCTGCAAGACTCCCTATCCAAACACACTTAACACTTCTAGAAAAGTCCATGGTATGCCTCTTCCTGATAGCTTGTGTAGTTGGGGCAAGGTATAAGTGGAGATATGAAGACTTAAACCCTTCAGTTTTTTTAGATAGAGAGAAATACCCCCTAGTTATTAGTCTTCTTGTTTCAGCCTACTTTTCTAGACATATGAGAAGGCTAATAGAGGGAGACTACGCCTCATCTAAGTGGCATCTTGCCTCGTTTACTACCCTTCTTTCCTCTTTCTCTTTCCGGAAGTCTTCTAGCTTGGTATGGATGGCTGATCTGGCAGGGAAGTTTGGCTGAGCTCTTCAACTTATTGCCAATACCTTAAAAATTCAAGCCACTTCTTCTATGGAAGGTATAAAAGTTTTAGCTTTCTCTAAGTACTACTTAGTCTACTTTAGGGTGCTAAGGCTTGTGACTTTATGCATTATAGTGTAATAATGGATTCTTCCCGCCTTTGTGGTTTTTTGCCCCCTGTAGCCCTCATGGCCGGGGCCCCTTCCTTTTGGGGTATCTGGGTCGGCATAGAAGTCTTCAACATACTCTTTGTTCCCCTAATAACTGAACGTCAAAGTTTTCGAGCTCGCGCTCGAATTTTTATCTTCTTAGTTATTCAAGTAGTGAGAACGGCCATCCTTCTGGTCAGCTTCTTAGCCTTAAGTATTGTGACTCAAGTTTTTTCTATTTTAGGTATATTCTTTAAGTTAGGAGTTGCGCCAATTCACTATTGAATATTCTGAGTAGTAGAAAGGATAGCTTGGACTAACCTGGCTATCTTAATATCATTAGCAAAGGTGGGAGGGTTAACTCTGATATACTTAATTTCCCCGCCCAGTTTAATTTTGCCCATTACTCTGGCGGGGTTATTCATTCCTCTAAGAGCTCTGGCCTCCTCCTCTTTGCGGTTGATTATAACTGCTTCGACAGTCCACCATACTAGGTGGGTTCTGTTAGCTTGAATGATAGCCAGGGGAAGATTGACTTCTTATCTCTTAGCTTATTGATCTGTACTTTGGCATCTGTGTGACTCCCTGAGTAGAAATAACACCCTTAAAGATTTGACTAAAATAAATTGATTGCATAAAAGAACAGTAATAATCTTGATTTTATCTGTGGCAGGTTTTCCTCCTCTCGTGGGGTGATTCCCCAAACTTCTTGTTACATTTAATCTACTAAGATTAGGCTTATGGGTCTTAGCTTTAGTAGCAGTAGGAACTTCAATAATTCCCTTTTATTTTTACCTAAAAATCTTTGTCACTTCTTTCCTTTCAGCTTTGAGAAGAAAAAAGTCTTTTTCTATTCTCTATTCTTTAACTGGATTGAGTTGACTAATCTATACAATTTCGATGCAAGTCCTTCTTCCTCTTACCTTTCTTGATTGATTAAAATTAAGCAATAGTGTAGACGCACAGAGAGCTTTGAACTCTTTAGTTATAGCTTGGCTATAGTGCTTAAAGGAAGGGGACTTCTTGTATGCCACAGATATTCCCTCAAACATTAATCGTTATCTATCTTTTAGTTTTTTGTGTTTTTTTAATTAGAGCAATTTGCCTCTATTTTTATGATTTCCTATCTCCTAAAGGTAAAAAGATTCTAAGGGTTAACAAGCCCTCTAAGTTAGAATTTTCACCAAAATGATAAGAAGACTTATGTCTATTTTTGACCCTTGTTGTACGATCAGATCATGAGATTTAAACTGAGCGATTTCTTTAGCTGTAATTTTAGTTTCTCCTAGCCAATTCTTTATATTCATCTCCCCTACAGGGGTAGCTGTAAAGCTGTCATTCATTAATCTAGTTATTATTTTAAGAAGAAAAAGGGGGGGGGCTCTAATGGGCATTACTCTCTTTTATATTATTATCTCTATAAATTTCCTAGGCCTCGTTCCTTTCGTCTTCTCAGTAACTAGCCATTTCTTTTTTAATTTCTTTATCTCCCTCCCTTTGTGACTCTGTGGCATGGTTTGGGGGGGGGTAGTCAATTTCCGACATTTACTAGCACACTTGACCCCCCACGGATGTCCTATGGTCCTGGTCCCTTTCATGGTAACCGTAGAATTAGTAAGGTCTGTGATTCAGCCTATTACCCTAGCATTACGAATAATGGCTAACGTCTTGGCTGGACACTTGATTCTTCATTTGATTGGGCATGGAATTATTTACTTCTTCTTTCCCATATCTACGGTGATATTTGTATTACAAACAGGATTTTTAACATTTGAATTAGGTGTAGCCATGGTTCAGACTTTTGTTTTTGTTAAACTACTTTTCATGTATTGAGTGGAAAAGGAGTAACATATAAAGTAGTACGATATCATCTCCTCTGTTAAAGAGAGGAAAAAAATTTTATACTTTACATTACATTAACTGACTATTCAAAGGGGATTGTAAAAACATTAATTAATAATTAATTAATGAAACATTATAAAATAAACATCAGCAAGAAAGTAGAAATAACTCCTACCCTTCTTCTTAAGAAGTGGAAAGGAGGCGGGGTGCTCGTACCTCATTCTACATAGCTCTCCACCCCTGAGAAAGAGAGACATCTTACTTTCTTGACCAGAGTCATAATGACTACGGCTATGGTTAGTAACACTCTGACAGAAGTAATTCTGGCCCCTAATGTAGAAATAAGATTTCACCCAAGATACATATCCGGGTAATCTCTAATTCGACGAGGCATGCCACATAACCCCAAGAAGTGCTGAGGGAAGAAAGTTACATTAACCCCTAAGAACAAGGTAAAAAACTGGCTCCTAGCAAGCTGGGAATTTAACAGAAAACCTGTCATTAGGGGATATCAATAAATAAATCCATTATAAATTGAGAACACTGCTCCTATCGATAGAACATAATGAAAGTGGGCCACTACATAATAAGTGTCATGTAAACTAACATCTAAAACAGAATTCGATAAAACTACACCTGTCAGCCCCCCCACTGTAAAGAGGATAAGAAATCCAGCCCTCCAAAGTGCTGTAGAACTGCGGGGTGGGTAATCTCCACCAAACATGGTGGCCAATCACCTAAAAACTTTAATCCCTGTGGGCACAGCAATAATTATAGTAGCTGTGGAAAAGTAGGCACGTGTGTCCACATCTATACCTACAGTAAACATATGATGAGCTCAAACAATAAACCCCAAAACGCCAATGGCAATTATAGCATAAATTATCCCTAGGGATCCGAACCTCTCAAATTTCTTTCTATCCTGGGAAGTAATCTGAGAAACTACTCCGAATCCGGGAAGAATTAGAATATACACCTCAGGGTGTCCAAAGAACCAAAACAAATGTTGAAATAAAAGAGGGTCTCCCCCCCCCAGGGGGTCAAAGAAACTAGCATTAAATCTACGATCAAACAACAACATAGTCACTGCACCTGCCAGGACAGGTAGAGATCCCAAGAGGAGGCCTGCTGTAATTATTACAGACCAATTAAAAAGAGAAAGACGGGTAAGGTCTCTACTTAGAGAGGTTAGGAAGCCCAGAGTACTGATGAAGTTAATAGCCCCCATGATAGACCTAGTTCCTGCCACATGAAGCGAGAAGATTAGTATATCAACTCTCATTCCTGGTGACCCCAAGCGGTTAGAGAGGGGGGGATATATGGTTCACCCTGTCCCTAGGCCGGTATCTGAGCTGGCCCCCAGTAGGAGAAGAAATAAAGATGCTGGAAGTAACCAAAATCTCATATTATTCATTCGAGGGTAAGCCATGTCTGGTAGTCCAGCCATCATGGGGCACATTCAATTACCAAATCCCCCAAGGAGAATAGGTATCACCATGAAGAAAATCATTAGTAAGGCATGAGAAGTAATGACAGAATTATACGCTGTGGGATTCACCATGAGCACATCTGGAGACCTTAATTCAATACGGATAATTCATCTCAAACCATAGCCCACTACTCCTGATCAGATGCCAAACACTATATATATAGTACCAATATCTTTATGATTGGTGGAAAAAAGCCAACGCTGCATTCGCTATTCTGTAGACCACCCCCCTTGATTAACTCAAGTTCGGAAGTAGTTCTCGGGGACAATCTCTAAACAAATAGGCATGTGAGCGTGGTTAGTACCACACAACTCTGTACATTGACCATAAAATATTCCTACAGCTCCAGGCTGAACAATTGCTTGATTCAACCGACCTGGGATGGCGTCAATCTTTAGGCCCAGTCTAGGCACCGATCATGAGTGCATCACATCTCGAGATGTGACGATAAATTTAATTTTTCAATCCACAGGGATAACTACATTGTTATCAGTTTCTAAAAGACGCGGCGGAGAGGGAGCAGAGGGAACAGTATCTACCCTGGGTACTGATCTAGACCTAGACCTTCTAGAAGGATCCGGCAACATAGAATCAAAAGTAATATTAGGATAATTTCCATATTCATAAGTTCAGTATCACTGGTTGGCAGTAACTTTGATAGTAAGATCACAGTCAGCAGGAACTTCCATTGCATACACTGTAAAAATAGATGGGCAAGCCAAACAAGATAGAATTGCCGCAGGAGACGAAGTTCAAATAGCTTCTAAAACTTCTCTAATAAATTTGTACACAGCTAAAAATTTAACAATAATAATTTTGCAAACGCCAGTTGACACACCACCTACAATAGAAGCTACAAATGCCATAATGTAATGGCTTAGGGAGTCTGTTTGAGTATCCCCATTGGGGTCTAATTCAAGATACTCCACAATCCACGAATACAAGTCCATTAGGAAGGTATAAAGATTTTCCAAAGAAGTAAGACAATTCCTTGTCAACGTTCCAGTTAGAAGCTGGACCTACACACATATAGTTTTACTTCATCACTTTTCTCTTAGTAACTTATTATAAAGTGTCGGCCTTTTAAGCCAATTAGTGGAATTATTCCCTAGGAGATCAGAAATAGTTTATGTATAAAACGTTAAATTTGGGATTTAAAGAAGAAGTCCTTCTTTCTGAAGTTTTAGTAGATTCTCCTACCGGGGCTTCTAATTGGAAGTTAGATATATTGACTTATACTAAGAATCCACTTAATAAGTGATAAGTGGGATTTACCCTTCTTTGGCTCCTAAGGCCACTGCACTTAATTTGCTAACTTACCTTATATACAGAGGCACCTTCCGGTACCTCTACTATGTTTCGACTTACCCCATATTGAGTTTGGGGGCGACGGGCGATTTGTACAAAAGGTATGGCTCGTTCATTAGGGTATCATTAACCTTAATTACTGTTAAATTCTCTTTCGTCGGCTTTTTTCATTAAGCAACTCTACATGCAACGTGGCGCTGGTGTACATCTAACCTTAGTTGTGACCTACACCATGACCTGTCTTTCTTTCTTTGTCGTCCTCGTCAGGATAAACATCATAGTGTCACGTCAGAATGACTATTTACAGGATAGACAATAGTTAAAAATTGATTAAGACCTGAGATTTCGCTAGCGTAGATCTATCTACTTTATGGACGGCGGTGGGCAAAGTGAACTTACTAAACTAAGTCGGATTCTTAGCGTACCCTCTATTCATAGACATACACCTCTAATCAGATACCTAACTGCCATGTTGTATAAGTTTCGCGGTCCAGAACTACTTCTTTTCTAGCTCTGCATAACAGGGTATCCAATCCTGGTTTTTTCACGGAATTAAACACAATCTTATCTAACTTACTTAAAGAGACCTCATTTCACCGTAGGTGGGACTCCTATCTAAAACGATGATAAGAATTAAATGTCAAATAGTAAATAAACTTAACCGTTTATGTGTGACCGCTGATGCTGGCACATAATTATCCAGGTTTTATAACCCCACTGTAACTAAAGTTATTTATACCATTGTGGTTAGAGTAAAGTTAATATGATACTTCTAAATTGGGGTAGACGCTTATTTCTTAGGCAGGAACAAAACCTAAGTCTGGTTTAACGCCTAATTATAGGTAGTTATTTGTCCTTTCGTACGGAATCCCAGAGTTAATATAAAGATAGAACCTGACCTGACTTACGTCGGTCTGAACTCAAATCATGTAAGGTTTTAATAGTCGAACAGACTAACCTGCAGGAGTATCTCCTCCCCCTGGTAACCTTAATTCAACATCGAGGTCACAAACACAGAAAAAAATCAGAACTCCCTTCCCTTTAGTGTGCTGTTATCCCTAAGGTAACTTATCTTTGAGGTCTTTAAAAAGAAGTCATTTATTCTTCTATGGAGGTGAGAATTAGAAACTGTTTAAAAAAGTTCCTGTTTCCCCAACAAAGCACTTCGTTTGACCCCGGACGGGGCCGGGGACCAAACTCTAAGCAAAGATCTATAGGGTCTTCTCGTCTATTATATATAGGTAAGCATTTGCACTCACAATTAAAATTCGTTATATAACAGTGAGACAGTTAGATTCTTGTTCAACCATTCATTCCAGCTCCTAATTAGGGAGCTATTGATTATGCTACCTTTGCACAGTCAGAGTACTGCGGCTCTTTACCCAAGGCAGTGAGCAGGCTATACCTCCTAACCATTAAAGAGGCTATGTTTTTGTTAAACAGACAAAACCTAGATTTGCCGAGTTCCTTACTCCTAGTTTTATTACTACTAATTTTACGATTATAAGAAAAGACCTTAAGTTACTCCAGTTTCTTCACTCAGAACAGGATGAGGTAAAAATTCTTTAATTTAGAATCTCTGATTCTTTCTCATTTACCCATGCCTAAGGAAGAGAAGCTTAACCCTCTCTTCTTGCCACCTTTACTAAGAAGTTTAAAAAAATGAGAGTAAAGGAAAGGATTAAATCCCGTAAGGTGAAGAACCAGATATCTTGGAGTCCGGTTAGCTTCTAACTTCCACGACTTATGTTTAAGACTATGATGTAACACAGACCTTCACATAGGCGTTACTCACTCCAATTCGGGAAATACGGATACTTTTATCTTTCCATAAACCATTATGCAAAAGGTACCTTTAGTTCTTTTCCTTAGAAAATTCCAACCCTCGCAGTTCTAATGATCAAATAGCTACAAAAAAAAAAGAAAAAAGATTAAAAAATTATATTTTTTAAGTTGAGTTATACTTGTACTAGGGCTTCTAAAATGATGGGCAAGCCCAACCCCTGTTTTCAAAACAGATGTTATCTAATTTAACTAATCATTTACTCCTCTAGAGTCAGCGTGGTTATCTCCACATCTATCAGGTCGAAACTGACATTCTATACCGACTTAAACAGTTGGTAAGAGGGCGAACCCATGAGAAAATTTACAGTTTTCCGCCTTTATCAGCCATCCTACCATAAAGTTCATTTAAATGACCCATCATATCATTCAATCAGTAATCCCCTCATGAGGATGAGGACAGTAAATCTAAACTCCCCTAACTCTCTGGGGGTTAGTCCCATATTCACAATTAATGGGAGGTAGATGGCTACCTCTAAATCAAAAATTAGAAAAACAATAATAAGGGAGTAAAATTGGATAGCCAGAGGGATACGAGAGTAGGAAATTGGAGAAAATCCACATTCAAAGGGCATGTCCCTCATTTCTCTCTGGGAGTTGTCAATAAAAAAGACTCCCACCACTATCACTCTCACTCCAATGAGAAAGGAAACTAAAAAAAACATAGCGGTAATCACCCACCTTGTTCCTAAAAGGACTCTTAGTAGCTTCAATACTACGTTTGAATAAACTAACAAAGTTAGCTGAAAAGAATGGGGGCTACCGTTACTGCCCTGACAAGGCAGCGTTTTATTTTTTAAACTAATCCTTCAGACCTTTCCCCACCAAATATATATGAGTTAACCCTACTACTGTAGGAAGACCTCATAATTGGCGAGGGTTAAGGTTTTTAAAGTGTAATTGTAAACAGACCTTTCCCCACCAAATATATATGAGTTAACCCTACTACTGTAGGAAGACCTCATAATTGGCGAGGGTTAAGGTTTTTAAAGTGTAATTGTAAACAGACCTTTCCCCACCAAATATATATGAGTTAACCCTACTACTGTAGGAAGACCTCATAATTGGCGAGGGTTAAGGTTTTTAAAGTGTAATTGTAAACAGACCTTTCCCCACCAAATATATATGAGTGGGGGACAGGGAGATAGACTAAGCTCCTGCTATAGGTAAGTCAACAGTCTCATACACTGAAGATAGGGTTAAGGCCCTTCTCCTTAAGCATAAAGATTGTCTTTGAATAAGGCTGGCCTAAATCCAGTAAGCATGGTTATCTTTGAACGATAGGAGTTTCTATTTAACCTACAACCTTAAATGTACCTGCTGATTATATCTCTTATGATTCTAAGGACACCCACTATGTTGAATAAGGCTAGCGTAGTAGGTAGAATAATTTCCCAGCAAATTACTATAAGTTTGTCATAACGAATACGGGGCAGCGCTCCTCGGATTAAACAAAATACACACGATCACGTTGTAATTATCGCCCCTCCCGCCAGGGAGGATAGGTCGGAGAAAAAAAAAAAAGTTAAGATAACACTAGAGAAGAAAATTATGATGTTTTCTCTCAGAAAGAGAATAGTATATATAGCCCCGCCATACTCTACGGAGTATCCAGAAACTAACTCCCTCTCTCCCTCAGCCAAGTCTAGAGGAGAGCGGTTTAATTCTGCGATTAAGGCAAAAACTATGATTAACACGAGAGGTAGAATACTAAGCCCAAGGCCTGTGGGGTTGAGGCGAAAAAATCCCCTGAAAGAGAGGGAAGACACTACAACTACAACTGAGAGAAATACAAACCTCATTACTACTTCATAGGAAAGTGACTGCGCGATTGCTCGAATTCTCCCCAGCACTGAGTATACAGAGTTAGGGGATCACCCAGACATCATTAAGCCATAGACAGAAAGCCCTAAGATAATAATTATGAGTAAAAATGCGTGGTATTGACCCCCCATGCCTCAGACAGAAGGATATACAATTCAACTAACAAGTCTCAAGAAAATTATAAATACTGGAGATAAGTAATACAAACTTTTATTGCTTCAAGAGACTGGAGCATCATCTTTCCTAATAAGTTTTATGGCGTCAGCTATAGGCTGGAGAAGCCCAGAAATCCTGACCTTATTGGGCCCCTTACGGTAATGAATAAGTCTTAAAATTTTACGCTCAATAAGAGAGAAAAAAGCTACAGATAACATCACTATTACTAATAGTACCAAGGACTGAGAGCAGCGAACTGCAAATCTTACTACTTCCATGTTTTTCGTAGACTTCCTGATTTTCCGTGAGTTATTTGAATGAAAACTACTACAAGAAGAAGAAGAATAAGAAGAATAGAAGCTGTGACTATAAAATTGGTACATAAAGAGTAATGTTCCCCCGTGAGACTTAAAGTTCTTCTTACCGTTTTGCTACCCACCCCAGGGTGGAGAGATAGATTTCTAGTAACTCACAAAATTCTTAAAGTTACTACTATAGGCCAGTAGGTTCCCTCTCCCATTCTGAGAAGGCTGGGCCTCTGAGGTGCCAACCTAGTCAAAAAGGCAAATACTACAAATAACCCTGTCAGTATAACAATCATTACTAGACCTGTGGCGAGAAATTTTAAGGTGTAGAAATAACAAACTAGAAGAAGGAATACCATGAATAAAAATAACAGGATTAACTCTGCCACTAGATTATATCTAAAAAATAGGAAACATTGTGACAAGAAAAAGGTAAGAATCAGAAGCAAAAATTCTACGACAAGTTATTTTATTTAGCCAAAGCCAAAGTAGAGGCACGTTGCTGTTAACAACGATATTGGGAATTTTCCCTGGTTAAATTTTCTGCATTTAATGCTAATAGGAGGATATCCTTGAATGAAGCTTAAATTCATGGCACTAATCTGCCATATTAGCTAAGAGTTGT